ATATATCACCTGCGCCTCGGTTACAACAGGGTAATTAACGGAGATCATACGAATAGATATTCTATACACCTAAATTTGCTTGGGATTGTAGTTCAATTGGTCAGAGCACCGCCCTGTCAAGGCGGAAGCTGCGGGTTCGAGCCCCGTCAGTCCCGGCGGCCCCCAGAAATAAAATAATAAATGAATCTCTTCTTTTTATTTTCTAGACTAGATTAAAAGGGGGACAAAGAGCAGAATTTTATTCCCAACGCGGATCCTTATTTATTTATTTTTCATTAAACCAATCAGTAAATTTTCATTATTTGAACTAGTATTGATTGGTGGGAGAGAGACATCGTATGTAATCTCAATTACGAATTTTAATTTTTATATCTTATATCATTGAAGAAAGTACATTTGATGGAAGATTATATCTTTTAGAATGGGACTCATCTTTATCACACTTCTTTTGTCTTCCAAAATAATTAGAGCATTAAAAAAACGAAGTTTCAAACTTCACTCCGTCCTTATTTCCATTTAACTTCGATGGTTTTGGGGGGTTTGTAACCAATGGAAGTGGAAACACGGTTAGATGATACTTCATTAGATGGTTGTACCCGAAGTAGGTTATAGCAAAGAACGGGAAAAAATTCAAAATACAAGAATTTCAGATTGGATTAGAAATAAAATTTTTGATTCGGTATGGATAAAGGATCTTCCTATGTTATACTATTCAATTCTCGACAATGAATCCATTTTGCAGCTCCGATATTTTATTGTTATTCATGATATTGAGCGGATTTGATATCATCGAGATGTAATTGATCCCATTTGAATTGAATTTACAGGTGAAAGATTTCTTATCTCTATGGGGCTCTATGGGATTAAATCCCGAGTTATTGCGAAGTAAAAAAAAACGAAGAGATTATGGAAGTAAATATTCTTGCATTTATTGCTACTGCACTGTTCATTCTAATTCCTACTGCTTTTTTACTTATCATATATGTAAAAACAGTCAGTCAAAATAATTAATTTGAATGAAACTTGACTTCGTAGTTCTTATCAATGATTGAAGAAATGAAATCAAAATAAAGGATTCCAATTTTGCGTTTTAAATGATTTAAATGAAATGATGGGGCTGGGATCAGTAGTATTCTATGAGATCCGATAGTAATGGTAGAAAGAAATATATGACTCTTTCTACCATACTATTTATTTAATCTACCATACTATTTATTTAATTAGTATTATTTAATATATAAGGTGTACTCTATAAAGATAGAGACCTAAATATAGATCAATTAAAAATCAAATATGTATATTCATCTATCATATATGTAGATATCAATTACATATATGTAATGTACATAGCATAGCACTTCAATTCTATTTATTTGCTTCATCTATTTGATTGGTATTGATTACAATCAATTTGAAAAAAAAAAAGGATCCGTTGTTCCTCTGTTCCTCATTGTCTATACAGAATTCTGGTAAGAGCGGGTTCATCGAAATCGAAAGTTTTGGAAGAATTTTGTTGAAAGGAAAGAAATTTCCTATCATTTGTATTCCTCTTAGTTTCAAATCTAAATACGAACACGAACATTGGATGGGAATCCATCAACTATCTCTTTGACTTTGATTGGTAGGGGTATTATTTATCTAATACATTACTCCACTGGAATCCAAGATGAATAATATTAATTTCATTATTATTTATTTGATAATAAAAAGTGCTAACTAAATTTCGTAGTATCCTTAGACTTAGAGTCCACTTCTTCCCCATACTACGAGTGAAAGGGAAAATGTAAAGACTACCATTAAAGCAGCCCAAGCGAGACTTACTATATCCATGTAAATTGTGTCCCCTACCTCTATGAATATGAAGGAATTATTCCATTATTGCTCACTCATAATAGTGGAATCAATGGTGCAGAGTCAAAAAAAAAAGGGGGGGTTCGGTTCTGGACCAACACTATTGATGAACTAATCCAGTAAATCCACTTACAACAAGTTCTTATAGGATTTCTCGTAGAATCTAGAAACATTAAGTCCAAGAAAAATAACAAAAAGAAGTGACACTCTTAGACTTAGAATAGACTTAGAAGAGTCAAGGGAATGCTATTAATCGAACATGTAGGATAATCCAACCTAGTGTTTCTTTTTTTGTCCTTTATAAGTAAAAGGCCTCTTAATATGGAAGTAAGGCAAGATAAGATTGCTATCCATCACATAACTCGATTTCCCATTTGATCTAATCCTTACCCTCTCCTGATTGTTTCAAAGAAACAATCATAAAACAGCCCATTCTTTACTAGGGTTACCAAAAATAAAATCTTTATTTTTGCACCTTTTAAAATATAAAATAAAAAAATGAGGATATATAAAAAAAGCTACAATCTAATATTGATTGAATGCTTGAGCATTCAGAGACTCTCGTGAATCTGTATACAAAGTATCTTCCACCCAATTACTAACCAATTAGATTCCCCGTCCGGCTATCCAATCTAATTCCTAATTCAAA